TTTACAGAGAATAGGATAAACCTCTATTCCATCCGGGCAAATAAGATGCTCGCTCACTCCACTACGCCACTTGCTGTGCAGTCTCCAATACGCCACTTGCAGTTCCACAGAGTGTTTTTCTAATCTTCTTGAGTATAAAGAGGAATCTAAGGGAAGACACTTCATTGCGGGAAGCACCACACGCCTGCTTCCTCCTCTAAGCAAGCAATAGCCAGAGCTCTGAAGCTGAAGTGAGCCAAGCTCAACAATCTTGAATGGCTTACTCACTCAAGCAGTAAGGCGACTCCGCGGGTTCAATCAGAGGTTCCTATGCAAAGCCAGCTATGAAGCGAATAAAGAGCAGTTCGCACTCTCGGTGGGATGGGTCGGGTTCGGTCAATGAAATGCCTTTTCCAAGCACGATCAGGCTTCAGGGTAGCTTCTGGGAGTGCTCTACGAGAAGGCATATGTGTTACATCTTGAGATATTTGTTTAGGGCAAACGGTCACCGCCATTTCTCGTATGAAAGGCTGGACTGTCGCAATCAAACTCTCCGCCTGCCGGATCATCTCTATCAACCGTCTCGGCCGCACCTTCTTCCGCATCTGTCTCAACTGCTCCTTGTGCGGGACTCTGGATACCTAGAAAGCTCCTCTGGGCAATCGTATTGGTTCCAATCAGCATTCCTAACCTCCGTCTTCCCCTGAGCGTCTGGACTGCACTGAGTGCCTGGACTAAAAGGATTCTCTTTCGCCATTTATAACTTCCCCGTGGTAGCATAGCATAGTAGTGCAAGTGAAAGTCAATAATCAAAGACGTTGAAAAAAAACCCTTGTGATCGATGTGGGACCTTAGATAACAAAGTAGCGATAGGGCGCCTAATTCTGGTCATTTAGAGCATCTTCTCTTGATTCACTCAGAAATGACCCTTTCTCTGAAAAGCTTCAACTCAATCACTTGGACAGAGGGATTTGGCCTACCAACTGCAGGCTCTGGTGGGGAACGGGTATCCATTGCCTGCTGCCCCATCCCAATAAAACGTGTTTCTCAACCACCCCTGTCGACTTCGCACAAGCCAACCTTGCACTAACCCTAAAAGAAAAATCCAGTAGAAAATCCCGGTAGATCCTCTGCATGAATGGGCACGTTCTCCTGTAATAACCAAAGCTACCGTGGCTACTATGTTTGGGGCTATCGTGCTAACTATGATGCTCTGTGAGGCGGAGACCCGGCTGAAAGAATCAACATTATAGGTGATCAGAAACGCAATCCTATCTCCAGAAAGAAGGACCTCTTTACTTCAACACAGAAATAGGGAACCACTTGATATCGGGACTCCAATCATGATCAAGGGCTTTCATTTCAAAGAAGACCACTTGTATCCCATGAATCACTTGAGAAAGCTGCCCTTTTAGCAACAAAAACCTGCCATGGAATAACTAATAGAATATACGCCTAGATCTCTTTTTTTCATTTCTGTAGATTGACACCCCTGCCCACACCCACGCCCAACTAAACTAATCCAGTGCTCTTGCTAGTTGCTAGGTATTTGACTTTTTATACATATGCGACCTCACCATTCACGACCCTTTCTTTCCTCAATAATTATGATAAGGGGCAAGCAAGGAAGCTGCTTGGGCTATAACCTACTGGCGGTTGTTGTGAGTGAAGAAAGGGTTCTATGCGGAGGGGGAAAGAAAGACGTACGGACGGGGAGAATGGTACTGTACTGGTTCCTGGGAGATGGAACTAGAGTAGTTGGCTTTCTGGCTAGATATTGGCTTGTTGTTACGGTTAAAGGCAGCCCTTGATCCTAACCCTCGGAAGATACAGATGACTAGACTAGAGATTCAGTGGAGCCAGCCTTATTCAAACTAATGTCACTATCAGCTACTGTTGTAACAGCCCTACTTGAAGCTACTTCAAGCTACTACTACTTGCTTGCAAGCCATCACAAGCCTTATAGCTGATCAGTCGAATCAGGCGCGGCAGCCGTTCCAAGGCTTTTATGCCACCGTTCAGGCCGATAGGAGAATGAGGCAAGAGACTCCGGGTTTTGCCTAAGGCGAGTAGCAGACTCTGGTTTCAGTGCACGTGTGGAAGGCAACTCTGTTTAGCCAGCAAGCATAGGAAATCAATCCCCCCGGGGAACTTACTATTAATGCTAATCCATTAGTTATAGCTCGAAGTTTGCCCTTAGTTGTCTCGAAGTTAGCTGCTGGGCATGAGTAGCTTGGGCAGTCTTAGTGAGTAGCTTGACTTGCTCATGTGGGGCTTTGGAAAGAAAGTAACCAGGTCATTCATATACTAATCTTCTAATCCAGCTCGAGAAGTGTGTTTTTTTTAAGTAGATCGGGTCTACTTAAGTTCAAGCAGATGTGAAATTAGGGTGAGGTTGACTATTCTAGTCTACAGGCCACTTAGCTAAACGAAATCCTGAGTATCGACCAATGTGTAGCTGCCGTTAAAAGGCTATAAGTAACGGCATTCTCAGTGAAGATAACAGGATTCAAGCTTGCTTGTGTGTACGTGCTTGTTATAATAGCTGTAAGTGAAAGAAGGGTACTAAGTAGCAGGGAATGCGACTATTGTTCAAAATGCACCTGCTGATGCTAGTGTGGCTACTTGGCTTGGCTCGCCATGAAAGCGGACTCTTTCCAAGGGACTGACGTTACTCGACTGAAAGGAGAGGTTGTTTACATACTCGAGCACTTGTTGCGAGAGGTCCAACGGAGAGCACTTGTTGCGAGAGGGATTCGGATTAGCTCAATCTTTGACGATATTCTCCCCCACACCCGTTCGGTAGTCTACTTCGGTTACAACACTCTTTCCCCTACGATCCGGGGCTAGCTTTGCTTGCTTCCCTCTTCCTCGGGTAAGACTTGATTCAAAGTAAAGGAATAATAATTGGCGAATCGGCTTTCTTTGTCTACGAATAGGCTGCCAAAAATAGGTGCGTTTAGCCGCCGCGTGAAACTCTTCTCACGGTAAACGCGAGGGACGCTTAACTCACGGTTTACTTCGCTTATTCTGAGGGCCTTTGTTTTGATGAAAGAGGTACTGCTGGCTTTTGATGAGACGGGTACTGCCGGACTCCTTAGGTTGAAGGGGCAGGAGATTTCATATCGGTACATCAACTCAGCTAGGAGAGTTTTCTTTCCACTAAACCGAAGGAGATGGGTTGACTGAAGGAAAGAGTGCTTCTTCGACTTGTTAGAAGCCGGTACGAGTTGCCCCTAGGTGATCCGCACGGATACTTTTTTGCCCAAGGCAGGTCGAGGTGTGATTTGCCCTGGGGTGTCAATACCCTTTGGTGAATCCACCCTATTCTTGATCCCTTTCTGTACCCAACATAAGATAGAGGTGCAAGAAATCGATAAGTGATAGTTGCAGATGAGATGTTGCAAGAGATGAGAAGGTAGAGCGTGCAAGCCATCTGTTCTCGTTCTGCTTTGAATTAGCTACTTTCAGGGAGAGTGGTGGGGATTTTCGACCTTCTGCCTCCACTGCTTCCACTTAAACTTCTCCTACACGGATTAGTCTAGTTTTTCCCCGAATCGAAAGCCAGTGCCGGCTAATGAGACATGCCATCCATCCCAATCCAATTGCTATTCTTGCTAAAGGATCCCATCCCATAGACTGCTTTCTTAGTTATCAAAGCTGCTTTATCTTTCTGGCTGCTAGATGTCTAAACAGTGTCAAAAAGTTGACAAAACCCGTCTTTTTTCGTCTCTTTTTGCATGATTCCACAACGGGCGAAGAGTACTTGTGTTATGCTGACCACATTCATTCTACAACTGTTCAGCTATTAGTACGAGGGAACAAAGCCCCCCTTTTTTAATTTTATAAAAAAAATAGAATCCGGAGAAAAACCTTCAAATAGAATCCGAATAGAAAGAAGCATTAGGGGTGAGAATGACGCCAAGTGCCCCGAGTAGCTACGGTATCCATAGTTCACTTTCTTTCCTGCATATGTAGGGTAAGTACTTTGTGCTTTCTTCGTCTAGCTCACACAAGGTGCAGAGTGGCGTGTTGACTCGAGTTCTTTGAACAAGCTCTCCACATCAATTCTGAATTGACGATGCAATGCTACTATTCTGCAGAAGACCGAAAGTGCCAAGAAGAAAGATTAGTGAAAGAGTTTTCTCGCTAGACGATTCTGTAGAAAATAGAGATCATAGATCTGGTGCGTCTTAGCATGTAACGGACTTTCCCCAATCGAGAAGAAGAATTTAATACAATCGAAGCACTCATTGCTGACGTTTACCGCTTTCTAGGCCCAACGCATAAACTTTACTGGAGTCCGAGAAGATCAAGAAAAATGCATCCGGTGGTGGTGATCAGAGCTGAATCTCATTCTTTTTCTTTCTAGAAGCATACGTCAGGTGTACTGACTCAATCAACCTATCGGCCTACAAAGGCTCTCCATTCTATACCCCCCTAGCCCTACATTACCACTCTTACCATTATCTTAAAGATAAGATAAGGACCAATGGCAAGCAGATTCAAGTCAGTCGGTCATAAGTATTTAACAAAGACAATTGTAAGGAAGATTTGCCTCCCTATTACTTCAAACTGAAACAGAATCAAGGGAGATATGAAAGAAATGAAAAGAAGATGTCAGTCCCTCTCACTTGAACAAGATTACTAATAAGAAAGAGAAGAGAAGGACCAACGGCCAGTAAGTTCATCCTATCCACCACTTGAAAATGAACACAGGAAAGGGAATAAGAAAGAAGAAACTGCTGACGCAGCTGAAATGCACTAAAAAGGAGAATGTACTCTCGCTTTTTCGTTCCGAGGAATGAGAGGAGGTATCCAAGTAGTTAGCGAGACTTCAAGACCAGCAGCCGATAAGAAGGTCAGAGTCACAATCGCTTTCTCAATTGACACTGCGCCAGAATCTACCACCCCATTCATTGACTATCTCACCTCCCATGGGTCTGGGCGCTTAGCAGCCCCTACTTTCACATTTCTTCCTATGAAACTACTTGGTCTACTTCCATTTAGACTGAGATGGC